GAGTTTCAGTATAAGAACTAGCACGAATGGTAATGATTTAACTATAAGAGAAAGTTCTAATGATCTCGATGTAACTCAAAAATACAGGCATTTATGGGTTCAATGCGAGAATTGTTATGAATTAAATTATAAAAAATTGTTTAAGTCAAAAATGAATATTTGCGAACAATGTGGATATCATTTGAAAATGAGCAGTTCGGGTAGAATTGAACTTTTGATTGATCCAGGAACTTGGTATCCTATGGATGAAGACATGATATCTCTGGACCCAATTGAGTTTCATTCGGAGGAGAAACCTTATAAGGAGCGTATCGACTTTTATCAAAAAAAGACAGGATTGCCGGAAGCTGTTCAAACGGGCGTAGGTCAGCTAAACGGTATTCCCATAGCAGTTGGGGTCATGGATTTTCAGTTTATGGGGGGCAGTATGGGATCCGTAGTAGGGGAAAAAATAACTCGTTTGATCGAGTATGCTACCCATCAACTTCTACCCCTTATTATAGTATGTGCTTCGGGGGGGGCACGCATGCAAGAAGGAAGTCTGAGCTTGATGCAAATGGCTAAAATATCTTCTGCTTTATATGATTATCAATTAAATAAAAAGTTATTCTATATATCCATCCTTACATCTCCCACCACTGGTGGGGTGACAGCTAGTTTTGGTATGTTAGGCGATATCATTATTGCCGAACCAAATGCCTATATTGCATTTGCAGGTAAAAGAGTAATTGAACAAACATTGAATACGACAGTACCCGAGGGTTCGCAGGTGTCTGAATATTTATTCCATAAGGGCTTATTTGATCCAATCGTACCACGTAATCTTTTAAAAGACATTCTTAGTGAATTTTTTCAACTACACACTTTCTTTCCTTTGAATCAAAATTAACTCAAGTAGGAATTTTTTTTTTTTATTTTATAGCAAAGTACTAATCGGCAATTAATTTCTTCCTTACGCGAGAGCGGGCGTGGTAAATCAAAAAAGTTTCATGTTCGTTTATTCCTTTAGGAATCTTTATATATCTTCCTCGGTATTTATTAAAAAATCTTTTATTTATTAAAATAAAAATGAAATTAGAAGACAAGAAAAAAATAAAATAAAGAATACAAAAATCGATTATCATACATATAGTTCATAGAGTTTATGTAGAAATATGAACAATATGAATAAGGTTATTTTATTTAGTTCTAAATTTTCGATTCAGTTATTAGGTTATTCGATATACTTAATACGATACGAATTTTTATAAGATAATTTATAATATGCTCCTATTTTATAACAACGTAGCGATTAATGTAACAATAACAGGTACAAATAGTAAATCGAGGTATCGTTGCTATGACAATTCTAAATTTACCCTTTATTTTTGTCGGTTGGGCCTGGTAATTCAGGCATTTGCAATGACTTCTTTATTTCGTCATGTACAAAAAAACAAGATTGTTTAAATTCAACGGTACAAAATTCATTGTTTTAAGACACTTGCATTATAACACAAATACAAATGATATAGTTAGTGAAATATGGTATACTTCCCGCGAACGAATTCTTATGCAGTCGGAAATGCGATATGGGTTATGGTAATTTGTAGTAGAAGAAGATCATATGAGAAGTAGACGCCATTCTTTTCAAAAGTTCATATAAGAAGAGTGCTAATTGATGAGCGTTACTTCGTAAACAAAAATAGTAAAGTCAAATTGGGATTATTCTCTCAATTCTAATAAAATGCAACTAGATCTAGTATGAATTGGCGATCAGATCGTATATGGATAGAACTTATAAAAGGCTCACGAAAAATAATTAATTTCTACTGGGCCCTTATCCTTTTTTTAGGTTCGGTAGGATTCTTAGTGGTTGGAATTTTTAGTTATCTAGATAGGACTTTTATATCTTTATTTCCGTATCAGCAAATACTGTTTTTTCCACAAGGAATCGTGATGTCCTTCTATGGGATAGCAGGTCTCTTTATTAGTTCCTATTTGTGGTGCATAATTTCGTGGAATGTGGGCAGTGGTTATGATAGATTCGATAGAAAAGAAGGAACGATTTGTATTTTTCGTTGGGGATTTCCCGGAAAAAATCGTCGTATCTTTCTCCGATTCCTTATGGAAGATATTCAGTCCATACGAATCGAAGTTAAAGAGTGGATTTATACTCGTATTGTCTTTTTCCTTTATATGGAAATCCGGGGTGGGGGGTCTATTCCATTAATTCATATTGATGAGAACTCGACTCCACGAGAAATTGAACAAAAAGTCGCGGAATTGGCTTATTTCTTGCGTGTACCAATTGAATTGAAATAAATAATATTTTTCTTAATAGATTAAAAGCTTAACAAAAACAAAAAACTTTGTACGTAATAGAATCAAAATATTCAAGCATGTAGAGTCTGAGGTGGGGTGGATTCCTTAACAATTCATTAAAATGTCAAAAAATAAAGTATTTAGTCACATTCTATCCCTTATATCTTTAATATTTTTGCCCTTGTGGATTTTTATCTCA